CAAAAATACTTGCCCAAAACGTATGACCCCTTTTTGAGGGGACCATATCGTGGAACAATAAAAAAATTCTATTCACATATGATCATGAATGATTTAATCACTTCTACAGATACGGAGGATTCCATAGAAATCAATTGGATAAATAAGATTTATGGGCTACTTCCTAATAATTCTAATTATTCCAGAAAATTTGAACATCAAAAGAATCCGCCTGATAGGGAATCATTACTGAATTATATTGGTAATTCCTTAACCTCAATCAAAGAATTTCCTTTTGAGCCTGCACCCATTTTGCATTTTAAAAAATATTCTTTATTGAGAGAGCAAACAAGAATTGATTTAGAAAATCAAACAAAAGCTTTAAAATGGGTATTCGATGTAATTACAACTGATCCAAACGATCAAACAATAATTAGAAATAAATCTATTGGAATAGAAGAAATCCGTAAAAGGGTTCCCCGGTGGTCATACAAATTAACTGATGATTTGGAAGAACAGGAGGAAGAAAATGAGGAAGAATCTAAGGAAGATCATGAAATTCGTTCAAGAAAAGCTAAACGCGTAGTAATTTATACTGATAACAATCAGAATACCAACCCTATTATAACTACAAATAATACTAATAATAGTGATCAAGCAGAAGAGGTGGCTTTGATACGTTACTCGCAACAATCGGATTTTCGTCGGGATATAATCAAAGGATCCATGCGTGCTCAAAGACGTAAAACGGTTATTTGGGAAATGTTTCAAGCAAATGTGCATTCTCCGCTTTTTTTGGATCGAATAGACAAAACATTTTTTTTTTCTTCTTTTTATATCTCTGAAATGATGAATCTCATTTTTAGGAATTCGTTGGGGAGAGAACCAGAATTGCAAATTTCACATTTTGATTTTGAGGAGGAAGAGACAAGGGAAAAAGAGAAAAAAAACGAAGAAAAAAAAGAGGAAAATGAACGTATAGTAATATCAGAAACTTGGGATAGCATTATATTTGTTCAAGCAATAAGAGGTTTGATGTTAGTAACCCAATCTTTTCTTAGAAAACACATTGTATTGCCTTCATTGATAATTGCTAAAAATATTGGCCGTATGTTATTATTCCAATTCCCCGAATGGTATGAGGATTTGAAGGAGTGGAATAGAGAAATGCATGTTAAATGCACTTATAATGGTGTTCAATTATCAGAAACAGAATTTCCCAAAGATTGGTTAACAGACGGTATTCAGATAAAGATTCTATTTCCTTTCTGTTTGAAACCTTGGCGAAGATCTAAAATACGATCTCATCCTAGGGATCAAATTAAAAAAAAAGGAAAAAAAGACAATTTTTGTTTTTTAACAGTTTGGGGAATGGAAGCGGAATTCCCTTTTGGGAATCCCCGAAAACGACCTTCCTTTTTTGAACCCATTTATAAGGAACTCCAAAAAAAAGTTAGAAAAGCTAAAAAGGATTTATTTCTACTTCTAAAAGTTTCAAAAGAAAAAACAAGATGGATCATTAAAATACTTCTAGTTCTAAAACGAATAATGAAGGAAATTCAAAAAGTAAACCCAATATTCTTATTTGAATTGAGCAGGGTGAAAGTATATGAAACGGCTGAAAATGGAAAAGATTCCGAAATAAATAATAAGATTATTCACAAATCAACCATTCAAATCCAATCCATGAATTGGACAAATTATTCACTCATAGAAAAAAAGATGAAAGATCTTTCTGATAGAACAATCACAATCAGGAATCAAATAGAACGAATCACAAAAGACAAGAAAAGAATAATTCTAACTTGTGATGATAAAAGATCGAAATCACAGAAACATATTTGGCAGATATTCCAAAGAATAAATATACGATTAATACGTAAATCACATTATTTTATGAAATCTCTGATGGAAAATATATATATAGATATCTTGCTATGTATGATTACCATTCACAGGATCTATTTCCAACTTTTCTTTGAATCAACAAAAAAAATAATCAATAAATCCGTTTACAACGATCAAACAAATCAGGAAGGAATTGATGAAAGAGATCAAAATACAATGAACTTTTTTTACACTATAAAAAAGTCCTTTTCGAATACTAATATTAGTAATAGTACAAAAATGTATTATGACTTATCCTCCTTGTCCCAAGCATATGTATTTTACAAATTATCACAAACCCAATTACTTAACAAGTATCAATTGAAATCTCTACTTCAATATCAGGGGACTTACCCTTTTATTAAGGATAAAATCAAGAATTATTGTATGACACGAGGAATATTTGATTACAATTCAAGACATAAGAAAATTCATAAGTCTGGAATGATTGAATGGAAAAACTGGTTAAAGGGGCATTATCAATACAATTTATCTCAAACCAAATGGTCGCGGTTAGTACCACAAAAATGGCGAAATAGAATCAATCAACGTTATAGGATTCAAAATAAGGACTCAATTAAAGCGGATTCATATAAAAAAGAAAAAAACCAATTAATTCATTACGTGAAACAAAATTACTATGCAGAGGATTTATTGACAAATCAAAAAGAAAAATGGAAAAAACACTACAGATATGATCTTTTATCACATAAATATATAAACTATGGGGATAAGGAGGATTCTTATATTTATGGGTCAAGATTACAAGTAAATGGGGTTCACAAAATTCCATATAATTTCAATAAACCAAAATCCGAATCATTTTATGTATTGGTAAGTACAGCTATTAGTGATTATCTAGAAGAAGGATATATTATTGATACGCATCAAAATCTAGATAGAAAATATTTTGATTGTCAAATTCTCCACTTTTGTCTTAGAAAAAATATCAATATTGAGACCTGGACCAATACACATATCGGTACCAAAATTTATAAAAATACTAAGACTGAAAAAAAAATCAACAACAAATTGAAAAAAAAAGATATTTTTTCTCTTATGATTCATCAAGAAATCAACCCATCCAATCAAAAAAGTATTTTTTTAAATTGGATGGGAATGAATCAAGAAAGAGTTTATCATACCATATCAAATCTAGAATCTTGGTTCTTCCCAGAATTTGTCTTACTTTTTGATGCATATAAGATTAAACCATGGATTATACCAATCAAATTACTTCTTTTTGACTTTTATTTTTATAAAAATAAAAGTCAAAATAAAAACATCAATATAAATGGAAAAAATAATCTTCAGATGATATCTCATCAAAAAAAAAATCTTAAATTAGAAAATTCCAACCAACAAAAAAATGAGCAACAGGACCAAGTAAATCTTGTATCAGATCTACGAAAAGAAAACAAAAAAAAAGATATTGAAGAGAATTATGCGAGATCAGACATTACCATTAAAAATGGTAAGAAGAAAAAACAATCCAAGAAAAACAAGGAAGCAGAACTAGATTTCTTCCTGAAAAAATATTTCCTTTTTCAATTAAGATGGGATGACTCCTTGAACCAAAGAATGATCAATAATATCAAGGTATATTGTCTCTTACTTAGACTGATAAATCCAAAAGAAATTGCTATATCCTCGATTCAAAGAGGAGAGATGCATCTGGATGTAATGCTAATTCAGAAAGATCTAGCTCTTACAGAATTGATAAAAAAGGGAATATTAATTATCGAACCAATTCATCTATCTATAAAAAGGGATGGAAAATTTATTATATATCAAACTATAAGTATTTCATTGGTCGAGAACAATAAACACCAAACTAATAGAAAATGCATAAAAAAAAGATATATTGATAAGAGGAATTTGGATAAACCCATTGTACGATATGGGAATATGCTTGTGAATGGGGACACAAATTATTATGATTTCCTTGTTCCCGAAAATATTCTATCTCCTAGACGTCGCAGAGAATTGAGAATGTTAATTTGTTTCAATTCCCATAATTGGAATGTTACGGATAGAAATAGAAATCCATTATTTTGCAATGAAAATAACATAAGAAACTCTGTAAAATTTTTGGATGAGGACAAGTATCTTAATACGGATACAAATAAATTCATTAAATGCAAATTTGTTCTTTGGCCCAATTACCGATTAGAAGATTTAGCTTGTATGAATCGCTATTGGTTTGATACCAATAATGGCAGTCGTTTCAGTATGTCAAGGATACATATGTATCCACGATTTAGAATTATTTAATTTAATAGTATATTTCCTATATCATATATATATCTATATTCCGTGACATTTTCGGTATATGAAAGCCGAAAGATGTATGCATATGCTATGTTATATTTTGGTAAATGATACAGATTGAATGGTGTATCCATTCAATTGGATATAGGAATAAATAAATTAGGGGAATCCTTTTAGATAGAAAAAAATTCTTTTCTTTCGTTAATGTGGAAACATATTATCCCTTTCTATCCAAATCAAATTGAAAATTTGATTTGGATAAAATAAAGAAGTAGTATATGAATAAATCCAAATTTTTGTGTGTACTAGATGTGTGTACTAGATTAAAATAACCGGCATAATTCTTTTTTTTTTTTTTATTTTTCCTGATCGTAAAAATCCATGAAAAAGAAAGAAAAAGGATAGAAAAATTTTTTATGGTCAAAAATTCATTCATTTCCATTATTCCACAAGAAGAAAAAGAAGAAAACAAGGGTTCTGTTGAATTTCAAGTATTCAGTTTCACCAATAAGATACGGAGACTTACTTCACATTTGGAATTGCACAAAAAAGATTTTTTATCACAAAGAGGTCTACGAAAAATTCTAGGAAAACGTCAACGGTTGCTGGCTTATTTGTCAAAGAAAAATAGAGTACGTTATAAGAAATTAATTGGTCAGTTGGATATTCGAGAGCCAAAAACTCGTTAATTTAATCGTTTGAATTTTTTTTAGTAGTATTCAATTTTTCGTTTTGATGAGTCTCTTTTTGAGGAATTCATGGAATAATGAATTAAGGAAGAAAAGATATGACAGTACCGGTTACAAGAAAAGATCTCATGATAGTCAATATGGGGCCTCACCACCCATCAATGCATGGTGTTCTCCGACTAATCGTTACTCTCGATGGTGAAGATGTTATTGACTGTGAGCCCATATTGGGCTATTTACACAGAGGAATGGAAAAGATAGCGGAAAATCGAACAATTATACAATATCTACCTTATGTAACACGATGGGATTATTTAGCTACTATGTTCACAGAGGCAATAACCGTAAATGCGCCAGAACAATTGGAAAATGTTCAAGTACCTCAAAGAGCTAGCTATATCAGAGTAATTATGCTGGAATTGAGCCGTATAGCTTCTCATTTGTTATGGCTTGGACCTTTTATGGCGGATATCGGTGCACAGACTCCCTTTTTCTATATTTTCAGAGAAAGGGAATTGATATATGATCTATTCGAAGCCGCCACAGGTATGCGAATGATGCATAATTATTTCCGTATTGGAGGAGTAGCTGCTGATCTACCTTATGGATGGATAGATAAATGTTTGGATTTCTGCGATTATTCTTTAACAGGAGTTGTTGAATATCAAAAACTTATTACGTGGAATCCCATTTTTTTGGAACGAGTTGAAGGAGTGGGCATCATTGGTGGAGAAGAAGCTGTAAATTGGGGTTTATCAGGACCGATGTTACGAGCTTCTGGAATCCAATGGGATCTTCGTAAAGTTGATCATTATGAGTGTTACAATGAATTCGATTGGGAAGTCCAATGGCAAAAAGAAGGAGATTCATTAGCTCGTTATTTAGTACGAATCGGTGAAATGAAGGAATCCATAAAAATTATTCAACAAGCTCTAGAAGGAATTCCTGGAGGACCTTATGAAAATTTAGAAGTACGACGCTTTGATAGAGCAAAGAATTCCGAATGGAATGATTTTGAATATAGATTTATTAGTAAAAAACCTTCACCCAATTTAGAATTGTCGAAACAAGAACTTTATGTGAGAGTGGAAGCCCCAAAAGGAGAATTGGGAATTTATTTGATAGGAGATAATAGTGTTTTCCCCTGGAGATGGAAAATTCGTCCACCTGGTTTTATCAATTTGCAAATTCTTCCTCAGCTAGTTAAAAGAATGAAATTGGCTGATATCATGACGATATTGGGTAGTATAGATATCATTATGGGAGAAGTTGATCGTTGAAATGATAATTGATACGACAGAAATACAAACTATCAATTCTTTTTATACATCGGAATTTTTAAAAGAAGTGTATGGACTAATATGGATTGTACCCATTTTGACCCTTATATTGGGAATAACAATGGGGGTACTAGTAATTGTGTGGTTAGAAAGAGAAATATCTGCAGCGATACAACAACGTATTGGGCCTGAATATGCTGGCCCGTTGGGAATTCTTCAAGCTATAGCGGATGGGACTAAACTACTTTTTAAAGAGGACCTCCTCCCATCTCGAGGAGATATTCGTTTGTTTAGTGTGGGACCGTCTATAGCGGTTATATCAATTCTACTAAGTTATTTAGTAATTCCTTTTGGGTATCGTCTTGTTTTAGCCGATCTCAGTATAGGTGTTTTTTTATGGATCGCCATTTCTAGTATTGCTCCTATTGGGCTTCTTATGTCAGGATATGGATCGAATAATAAATATTCCTTTTTAGGTGGTCTACGAGCTGCTGCTCAATCTATTAGTTATGAAATACCATTAACTCTATGTGTGTTATCAATATCTCTACGTGTGATTCGTTGGAATATGAACTTTGAACCTCTCTTCTAGAAATAAAAGAAAAAAGAAAGAGGTTCAATGTATTGAATAGATGTTTTCTTTTTTTTTATTCAGCATTCGGGTTGATGAGTTAAACCAGATAGTTATATGAGTGAAACTAAACAGCTTCCAAATTTGTAGTAAGAAGAAACAATCTCATTCCCTATGTACAAGAATAAAGTTGAAGTAAAAATAAGCAGTGTAAACTGCTTACCCCAAGATTAAGATTTTTTGATTAGTCATCATATCTTGAAGCGGGCGCAAACAAAAGATCAACTGTATGGAGTTTCTACTACTGTCTCATATGTATTACTATACCGGGGATCAATCAAAAGCCAGTGGACGGTTAGGAACACCAAGGTACACAAAGGATTAGTAATGGAGATAATGTAGGGTATCAAAAAAGAGGTATTTCTTCATAAAACGAATCATAATAAGGACTTGAAATTGGTAGAAATGATCAAGTAGTACTTCCCTACGATTCCGATCTAGAGTATGCTCCTATTCACTGGTTAAAGAAATGACTATCAAGAACGAATTAATTCTTTATTTTATTTTTGAGTATCCTCCTCTGAGACAGAAGAACAGGAAAAAAGAAATGGAATGTAGTAATTGAATGAATAATAAAAAAAGGGGATCCTTATTTATTCTTTTCTCTATCCATATTCATACATATTGAATTCTTATCACGATTCATGAACTAATGACTAATTCTTTTTATTTTGTATTGATTGATATAAGGAGTATTTTATTGAAATATTAAGTTATTACCGAACAAAGAGAAATTTTTATTGTAAAGGATGAGATCAATTCGGAAGCACTTTTTTTCTTATTCTAGCAGACAGAATTCCATTGGTCTAATTTGGGACTTTCCGATGTATCTTTATTCTATCCATCCAAAGATGGTGATAATACCGAACCCATCCTTACATTTTTTTTGTGGCCATCGAGGAGCCGTATGAAGCTGAGGTCTCACGTACGGTTTTGAAATAGCGATGGGAACAGTGATGTTATTATCGACTATGATTATCTAACAGTTCAAGTACAGTTGATATAGTTGAAGCACAGTCAAAATATGGTTTTTGGGGGTGGAATCTGTGGCGTCAGCCTATAGGATTTATTGTTTTTCTAATTTCTTCTCTAGCCGAATGTGAGAGATTGCCCTTTGATTTACCAGAAGCGGAGGAGGAATTAGTAGCAGGTTATCAAACCGAGTATTCGGGTATCAAATATGGTTTATTTTATCTTGCTTCTTACCTAAATTTATTAGTTTCTTCATTATTTGTAACAGTTCTTTACTTAGGTGGGTGGAATTTACCTATTCCGTATATATCCATTTCTGAGCTTTTCGGAATAAAAAAAATCGCCAGCATTTTTGGAATGACAATGGGTATCCTTATTACATTAACTAAAGCTTATTTGTTTCTCTTCATTTCTATCACAACAAGATGGACTTTACCTAGAATGAGAATGGACCAGTTATTAAATCTTGGATGGAAATTTCTTTTACCTATTTCTCTAGGTAATCTGTTATTAACAACTTCTTCCCAACTTCTTTCATTATAAATAAGAGAATACGATAACACTATTTTAGATTCATAATCTCTATCAAACAAGAGAAAGAAACGTCAAATTTTTCATGTATATCTACAATATGTTCCCTATGGTAATTGGGTCCATCAATTATGGTCAACAAACAATACGAGCTGCAAGGTACATTGGTCAAAGTTTCATAATTACCTTATCCCACACAAATCGTTTACCTGTAACTATTCAATATCCTTATGAAAAATCGATCACATCAGAGCGTTTCCGGGGTAGAATCCACTTTGAATTTGATAAATGTATTGCTTGTGAAGTATGTGTTCGTGTATGCCCGATAGATCTACCCGTTGTTGATTGGAGATTTGAAAGAGATATTAAAAAGAAACAATTACTTAATTATAGTATAGATTTCGGGGTTTGTATATTTTGTGGTAACTGTGTCGAGTATTGTCCAACAAATTGTTTATCAATGACTGAAGAATATGAACTTTCTACTTATGATCGTCACGAATTGAATTATAATCAAATTGCTTTGGGTCGATTACCAATCTCAATAATTGGAGATTATACAATTCAAACAGTTATGAATTCGACTCAAATAAAAATAGACAAAGATAAACCCTTTGATTCAAGAACAATTACCGATTACTAAGATTTTGTTTTGATATAAAGGATCCAAGCTTTTTATTTTGGGTAGTCAGTAACTACAAATAAAAACTAATGATTGTTGAGAATCACTCTTTGATTTAAACTAAAAATATATTTTTAGTGATGATTTCGAAATAGCTAATTTCAACTACTTTTTTCTTTTTTTTTTCTTTCGGATAAATATAAATAAAGTAAGGTTGGCCCGATAATTTTATCTATATCTACATTAATCCATATTCAAATTCAATTCAATTATAAATGTATCATATACAATATTATATACAAGAAAACAAAAATAGGGTAACCCCTTTTCCTTTCCTGGACCATTTATTTAGTAAAGTTAAAGTAAGGTCATGAAATAGTTAAAGTTATTTATTTTGTATTTTATACATAATGGATTTACCTGGACCAATACATGATATTCTTGTTGTATTTCTGGGGTCAATTCTTGTATTAGGGAGTCTGGGGGTAGTATTATTTACCAATCCAATTTATTCTGCCTTTTCATTGGGATTGGTTCTTGTTTGTATATCCTTATTCTATATTTCATCGAACTCCTATTTTGTAGCTGCCGCACAGCTCCTTATTTATGTGGGAGCCATAAATATCTTGATCATATTTGCTGTAATGTTCATGAATGGTTCAGAATATTCCAATAATTCCTATTTTTGGACCATTGGAGATGGGGTCACTTTGATGGTTTGTACAACTATTCTTTTTTCACTAATTACTACTATCCCAGATACGTCATGGTATGGAATTATTTGGACTGCAAGGTCAAACCAGATTATGGAACAGGACCTAATAAATAACGTTCAACAAATTGGGATTCATTTATCAACAGATTTTTATCTTCCATTTGAACTCATTTCAATAATTCTTTTAGTTTCCTTGATAGGTGCAATTACTATGGCTCGACAATAAGCAATAAAAATACTTAACTTAATAATGATTCCCAATTCTTAGAATTCTAACTAAATTCGAAATAAATAAATAAATAAAAATTTTTAGTTAAATCTATCTACCGTCAATATCTTCTTTTGTTGTGTAATTGTTCTATTCTAATCAATTGAATCGGTTGAATTGTTGTTCATATTGAAATGAATCGAGATTGATAAGGAGTTAGTCAATGATGTTTGAGCATGTCCTTTTTTTGAGTGTTTATTTATTTTCTATCGGTATCTATGGATTGATCACAAGTCGAAACATGGTTAGAGCGCTTATGTGTCTTGAGCTTATACTAAATTCGGTTAATATCAATCTTGTAACATTTTCTGATATATTTGATAGTCGCCAATTAAAAGGAGACATTTTCTCAATCTTTGTTATAGCCATTGCAGCTGCTGAAGCAGCTATTGGACTTGCTATTGTTTCGTCGATCCATCGTAACAGAAAATCAACTCGTATTAATCAATCGAATTTGTTGAATAATTAGTGATAATCATCATAGATAATTTAAATAAAGACACATAAAAATATTTAATAGAATTGAAATACTATTTTTATATTTATATTGAAATAATGATGACCGATTTGTTGGCCAATTAATTTTAATTCGCATGTGCAACTCGTATCATCATAATTGTTGAAACGAAAATCAAAGTGTCTTGACCTTTTCTCATAAACAGATTGATTTAAGAAATATATTGATTGTTTTTAATAAACCACTGTTTCGTCTGGTGTCTACAATATTACAATATATAATATATGATTCATTTACTACTAATTTGATTTGACCAGATCGAAAATCTTTTATGTTCAAAACTGTACTTTATAGATCCAATGTCACATTCAGTAAAAATTTATGATACATGTATAGGGTGTACTCAATGTGTACGAGCTTGCCCCACAGATGTATTGGAAATGATACCTTGGGACGGATGTAAAGCCAAGCAAATAGCTTCCGCGCCAAGAACCGAGGACTGTGTAGGTTGTAAGAGATGTGAATCTGCCTGCCCAACAGATTTTTTGAGTGTCCGTGTTTATTTAGGGCCTGAAACAACTCGCAGCATGGCTCTATCTTATTGATACGTTACAAAAAACTCCACTTGAATCGTTTGTGATTCCTCTTTACCGACAAAAGCCCGTGCTCGACAAAATATATTATTTTGAGGACGGGCTTTTCTGGTCAAAATGTATCTAGTCTTTATCACGAGTTATTTTCCTTGGTTAACAATACTTGTTGTTTTACCGATATTCGCGGGTTCCTCAATTTTCTTTTTCCCTCATAGAGGGAATAAGATGTTTAGGTGGTATACTATGTGTATATGCTTATTAGAACTCCTTCTAACGACTTATGCATTCTGTTATCATTTCCAATTGGATGATCCATTAATGCAATTGAAGGAAGATTCTAAATGGATAGATGTTTTTGATTTCCACTGGAGACTAGGAATCGATGGACTTTCCATAGGACCCATTTTACTGACAGGATTTATCACTACTTTAGCAACTTTAGCAGCTTGGCCAATTACTCGAAATTCGCGGTTGTTCTATTTCCTGATGCTAGCAATGTACAGCGGTCAAATAGGGTTATTTTCCTCTCGAGACTTTTTACTTTTTTTCATCATGTGGGAGTTAGAATTAATTCCTGTTTACTTACTTTTATCCATGTGGGGGGGAAAGAAACGTCTCTACTCGGCTACAAAGTTTATTTTGTACACTGCAGGGGGTTCCATTTTTTTCTTAATAGGAGTTCTAGGTATGGGTTTATATGGTTCCAATGAACCAACATTAGATTTTGAAAGATTAATTAATCAATCATATCCTGCGGCATTGGAAATAATATTCTATTTTGGCTTCCTTATTGCTTATGCTGTCAAATTGCCGATTATACCCCTACATACATGGTTACCTGATACCCATGGAGAAGCACATTACAGTACATGTATGCTTTTAGCTGGAATCCTATTAAAAATGGGCGCATATGGATTGATTCGGATCAATATGGAATTACTACCCCACGCTCATTCTATATTTTCTCCTTGGTTGGTGATAATAGGAACAATGCAAATAATCTATGCAGCTTCAACTTCTCTTGGTCAACGTAATTTAAAAAAGAGAATAGCCTATTCCTCTGTATCTCACATGGGTTTCACAATTATAGGAATTGGTTCTATAACCGACATGGGACTCAATGGAGCTATTTTACAAATGCTCTCTCATGGATTTATTGGTGCTGCACTTTTTTTCTTGGCGGGAACGAGTTGTGATAGAACACGTCTTGTTTATCTCGAAGAAATGGGAGGGATATCTATCCCAATGCCAAAAACATTTACCATGTTCAGTAGCTTCTCAATGGCTTCTCTTGCATTGCCAGGAATGAGTGGTTTTGTTGCGGAATTTGTAGTATTTTTTGGACTAATTACTAGTACAAAATATCTTTTAATGTCAAAAATGCTAATTACTTTTGTAATGGCAATTGGAATGATATTAACTCCTATTTATTTATTATCTATGTTACGTCAGATGTTTTATGGATACAAGTTATTTAATATTCCAAACTCTAATTTTTGGGATTCTGGACTACGAGAACTATTTCTTTCAATCTGTATCTTTCTACCCGTAATAAGTATTGGTATTTATCCCGATTTTGTTCTCTCGTTATCAGTTGACAAGGTACACGCTATCTTATCCAATTATTATCATAGATAGTGTTTCATTAATGAAACGGAAGGAAAGTCTTATAATTCTTTGAATTTCATATTTGGAAAATCGTTTGCTGTACTGTATAATGAAAAAAGAAATAAAATGAATAATAATTGTAATTAGATACATCTCGAGTTTTTGAGAACCATTTGAATCAAGGAATCATTCAAATTTAAATGGTTCTCAAAAACTCATAAAAACAAACTTTCGTTATATATGGGATGATGTTTTTATCTTATGTATTCTTCATGTAGTTTATTCAATTCATGTAGTTTATTCAATTAGATGTTTATGTGAATGAACCATAACTATGTAGACCTATTCCTAATAGATTGATCCCAAAATAACATATCCAAATTATAATAAATCCTATAGAAGCTACAAGTGCCGAATTCGTACCTTTCCAATTTATATTTGTTCTAGTATGTAAATAAATCGCGAATATGGTCCAAGTAATAAATGCCCAAGTTTCCTTGGGGTCCCAATTCCAATAGGACCCCCATGCCTCATTAGCCCATACTGCTCCACAAAGAATACCTATGGTTAAAAAGGTAAACCCTAGACTAATGACACGATAACTCCAATAATCCAAACGCTCAGTTAATTGATATTTGTAATAATTTCGAAATGAAGTGTTTTTAAAAACACTTCTTTTTTCATTCAAATATTCAATCTCACCAAAGAAAAATGACTTAATTAAAAAATTCTTGCTTTTTAAAAAAATTTTGATGTTTTTTCGAAATGTAATGACTAGAAGAGCGACTGATAATAATGATCCGCATAAAAGAGCTGCATAGCTCAATAACATCATACTTACGTGCATCATTAACCACTGAGATTGTAGAGCAGGTACTAATATTGCGGATTGATGCATTTCAGTTGAAAGACCCGACATGGCAAAGCCTTGAGTAAAAATGGTACTTGGTGCAATTATTGTGCTTAAATCGTTTTTAAGGTTACGTATCTTGGGAATCATATGAATAATGAAGAAACTACACGAAAGGAAGATTAATGACTCGTATAAATTACTTAATGGAAAATGTCCCGAAGAAATCCAACGAGAAACTAATAATCCTGTTATAGAGAAAAAGGTAGCTATCATCCCTTTTTCTGATGAATCACGTAATCCTACAATTTTGTGGACTAATAAGGTCATCAAATGAATCATAATCACAATTGAAATGATCGAAAAAGAGATATGAGTTAATATATGTTCTAAAGTCGCAAATATCATAAAAGGGGTCCCATTACAGAATTGGAAATCGCGAATTGAATACATTTTAGGATCTATTGTATCTCTTTTAGAAGATGCCGCCACTCGGACTCGAACCGAGATGCTTTAGCACTGCTTCCTAAGAGCAGCGTGTCTACCGATTTCACCACGGCGGCTTACTTGAAATAATAATAGTCAATTCATGTTGAATCGTCGAGATTCAAGGATTCAATATAGTTTAGGAAACATTAATTAGAATCAATGAATAAAGACTGGTTTGTGGTTTAAATATTTGAATCCTCAATAAAATACCTACCTAGGTAGTATCGTCGTGGGTTTTTTAACAATCAACTTTCATGTACTAGAAACTAAGTTTTCTCCAAACAGTTGGAACTCCATAGTTTTTTCTCGGTTGAGGTATAAAACTAAGAATTGTCTTTTTTTCTCTATTTTTTTATGATTTGTTTTTCATTTATCCGATTTCATGGATTCAAATGAAAAAGATTTATTTGATTTTTTTCAATGAAAAAAAATCAAATAACTAGGATTTCATATCTATCACAATTTCATCATTAAATACAAATAATTTTTTATTTTTCTAATGATTTCGATACCTTAGTATATTAAAATTAAAGTATTAATATTCTTTATTGCGCATATAATTTATAATTTAGAATACCATTTACAAAACCAATTAAGTTTTGGGATAGGCATATAACAAAAGAGTTTCAATCTCTATCACAATTGTACTTTTCACAATAGAAAAGTACAATTGCGATAGGGAAAAAAATAATACTTAGAACCCAATATACAAAAAACTCTTATTCTATATATCACAGCAGTGAGTTCTAAGTAATATTGAGAAATTCAATACAGAAAAATACATTAGTTAACATTCATCTTACAAAATTTGAGGTTCTTTAGGCTATATCAATTGAGATTATTCTAAGACTTTATTATTTGTTTGTCGCACAAAAAAACTTTTAGAATGCCCGGTGGAAACCGATTTCGCTAAAGAAAAAGTTTTTACTGCAACTAAATATCCCTTTTTCTTCCAAATATTTCTACGAATACGTTTTTTTGACATAGAAGTACGTTTTTTTGGAACTGCCATTCAAAAAAGGGGGGTTCCTCCTTTTATCGTTGTATGTGAAAGACATGTATTCTTCAAAATAGATCGTTCTTTTTAGTTATTATCTATACTTATTTCGTGTATGTGTATAATTTTTTTAATATACTCTTTTTAATATACATTGTTTTTTTACTTTAACATATAAATATATATAATACAAATATATTTATATATACATATATATGTGATATATATATCACATATACGTATGCGCGCACATCACACATCACATATATAAATGAAATGAGGGAAAAAAAATAAGAATAATTAAGAATCCCAATATTTGACTTTTTTTTTCAGATATTTTTTTTGTTGATTTCTTTTATTATTTATCCCTTCTAAAAGGATAAAAAAGATAAGAATTGGTGAATCGATAACAATTTGTAATTATAAGAAAAAAGAGGTTCTTTTCTTATGGAACATACATATCAATATGCGTGGATAATACCTTTTCTTCCACTTCCAGTTACTATGTCAATAGGATTTGGACTTCTACTTATTCCGACAGCAACAAAAAATATTCGTCGCATGTGGGCTTTTCCTATTGTTTTACTCTTAAGTATAGCTATGGTGTTTTCAGCCAATCTGTCTATTCAACAAATAAATGGAAGTTTTATCTATCAATATCTATGGTCTTGGACCATCAATAATGATTTTTCCTTAGAGTTTGGATACTTGATCGATCCACTTACTTCTATTATGTCAATACTAATTACTACTGTTGGAATCATGGTTCTTATTTATAGTGACAAGTATATGTATCACGATCAAGGATATTTGCGATTTTTTGCTTATATGAGTTTTTTTAATACTTCTATGCTGGGATTAGTTACTAGTTCAAATTTGATACAAATTTATATTTTTTGGGAACTTGTGGGAATGTGTTCTTATTTATTAATAGGTTTTTGGTTCACACGACCAATTGCAGCAAGTGCTTGTCAAAAAGCTTTTGTAACTAATCGTGTAGGGGATTTTGGTTTATTGTTAGGAATCTTAGGTTTTTATTGGATAACAGGTAGTTTAGAATTTCGGTATTTGCTTGAAATAACTAATAACTTAATCCAGAATAATGAGGTCAATTCTTTATTTGCTACCTTGTGTGCTTCTTTATTATTCGTCGGTGCAGTTGCTAAATCCGCACAATTCCCCCTTCACGTATGGTTACCTGATGCTATGGAAGGACCCACTCCTATTTCGGCTCTTATACACGCTGCTACTATGGTAGCAGCAGGAATTTTTCTTGTAGCTCGGCTTCTTCCTCTTTTCATAGTCATACCTTATATAATGAATTTCATTTCTTTAATAGGTGTAATAACGCTATTATTAGGGGCTACTTTGGCCCTTGCTCAAAGAGACATTAAAAAAAGCTTAGCCTATTCTACAATGTCTCAATTGGGTTATATTATGTTAGCTCTAGGTATAGGTTCTTATCGAGCTGCTTTATTCCATTTGATCACTCATGCCTATTCAAAAGCTTTATTGTTTTTGGGATCCGGATCTATTATTCATTCAATGGAACCTATTGTTGGATATTCACCAGATAAAAGTCAGAATATGGTTCTTATGGGTGGTTTAACAAGATATGTTCCAATTACAAGAACTACTTTTTTATTGGGTACACTTTCTCTTTGTGGTATTCCACCTCTTGCTTGTTTTTGGTCCAAAGATGACATTCTTAATGATAGTTGGTTGTATTCACCAATTTTCGCAGTAATAGCTTATTTCACAGCAGGATTAACCGCATTTTATATGTTTCGGGTATATTTACTTACCTTTGATGGGTATTTCCGCGTTCATTTTAAAAATTACAGTAACACGAAAAATGGTTCGTTCTATTCCATATCTCTATGGGGAAAAGGAACTCCAAGAGGAGTCAATCCAAATTTACTTTTATCAACAATGAATAAAAAGGTTTCTTTTTTTGCAAAAGAAAGATCGAAAATTGATAATAATGTAAGAAATAGGATACGATACTTTAGTACTTACTTTGGAAATAAATACACTTCCATGTATCCTCACGAATCGGACAATACTATGCTATTTCCTCTTCTTGTATTAGTACTATTTACTTTGTTGGTTGGATCAATAGGAATTTCTTTTGATCAAGGAGTAATAGATTTTGATATATTATCAAAATGGTTAACCCCATCAACAAATCTTTTACATTCAAGTTCTAATTATTCTGTAAATTTGAATGAATTTTTTACAAATGCCATTTTTTCGGTAAGTATAGCAATTTTCGGACTATTCATAGCATATATTTTATATGGATCCGCTTATTCATTTTTCCAGAATTTGGATTTAATCAATTCATTTGTAAAGAGGGGTCCTAAAAGAATTCTTGTGGACCGAATAAAAAATGTGATATACAATTGGTCATATAATCGTGGTTACATAGATATTTTTTATACTAGAGTTTTTACCGTGGGGATAAGAGGATTAACCAAACTAACTCAGTTTTTTGATAGACGTATAATTGATGGAATTACAAATGGTGTTGGTGTTGCAAGTTTTTTTATAGGGGAAGGGATTAAATATATGGGAGGTGGACGAATATCGTCTTATCTATTCTTGTATTTATCTTATGTATCAATATTTTTATTTATTTTTTTATTTATAATAAAATAA